GTTAATGTAGCTTAACTTATAAAGCAAAGCACTGAAAATGCTTAGATGGGTATTTATACTCCATAAACACATAGGTTTGGTCCTGGCCTTTTCATTAGCTTCTAGCTAACTTATACATGCAAGCATCCCCGTCCCAGTGAGAATGCCCTCTATATCTATTAACTGATCAAAAGGTGCAGGCATCAAGTTCACTAATCCTAGTAGCTCACAACGCCTTGCTCCACCACACCCCCACGGGAGACAGCAGTAATTAAAATTAAGCTTATAAACGAAAGTTTGACTAAGTTAAGCCACATAAAGAGTTGGTAAATTTCGTGCCAGCCACCGCGGTCATACGATTAACTCTAGTTAATGAAACACGGCGTAAAGCGTGATTAAGAGGTCAATCAGATAAGATTAAAATAATATTAAACTGTAAAAAGTCTTGATAATTATGAAAATCAAATACGAAAGTAATCTTAAACTTTCTGAATTCACGATAGCTAAGATCCAAACTGGGATTAGATACCCCACTATGCTTAGCCCTAAACATAAACATTCAATAAACAAGAATGTTCGCCAGAGTACTACTAGCAACAGCCTAAAACTCAAAGGACTTGGCGGTGCTTTACACCCCTCTAGAGGAGCCTGTTCTATAATCGATAAACCCCGATACACCTCACCACCTTTAGCAAATATCAGCCTATATACCGCCATCTGCAGCAAACCCTAAAAAGGCCTTACAGTAAGCAAGAAAATTTTACATTAGTACGTTAGGTCAAGGTGTAGCCTATAAGGTGGGAAGAAATGGGCTACATTTTCTACCTTCTAGAATAAACCCACGATAGCTTTTATGAAACTCAGAGCATAAGGCGGATTTAGTAGTAAGTTAAGAATAGAGAGCTTAACTGAATGGGGCAATAAAGCACGCACACACCGCCCGTCACCCTCTTCAAATATACTTCAATACTAATTCTATTAATAACTTGATATATCAAATATATAAGAAGAGACAAGTCGTAACAAGGTAAACATACTGGAAAGTGTGTTTGGAATAACCAAAATGTAGCTTATAATTAAAGCACCCGGCTTACACCCGAGAGATTTCACCTACTATGAACATTTTGAACTAATGCTAGCCCAACTCTTATTCCTTTCAAATTCAATACACTTAGTAAATAAAACATTTATCCGAATTAAAGTATAGGAGATAGAAATTTATATCTGGAGCTATAGAGAAAGTACCGCAAGGGAAAGATGAAAGAATAAATTAATAGTACTAAAAAGCAAAGATTAACTCTTTTACCTTTTGCATAATGATTTAACCAGAATAACACTTGACAAAAAGAGTTTAAGCCAAATACCCCGAAACCAGACGAGCTACTTATAAGCAGCCAATAAGAGCCTATCCGTCTATGTCGCAAAATAGTGGAGCGACTTATAAGTAGAGGTGAAAAGCCTACCGAGCCTGGTGATAGCTGGTTGTCCAGACTAGAATTTAAGTTCTACTTTAAATTTACCTAAAGCACAAACAAGCTAAATGTAAATTTAAATGTTATTCTAAAGAGGGACAGCTCTTTAGAGTCAAGGAATTAGCCTTAACTAGAGAGTAAAATTATTAATTTCCATAGTTGGCCTAAAAGCAGCCATCAATTAAAAAAGCGTTAAAGCTTAATCAACCAATCAAAACTTAATACCCAACTCTTCCATAATCTCCTAAATCAGTACTGGACTAATCTATTTTATAATAGAAGAAACTATGTTAAAATCAGTAACAAGAAAATATTCTCCCCCCGCATAGGCTTATATCAGATCGAATAATTCACTGATAGTTAACAACTCTATAATATTAAATAAACACAAAACCATTATTATTAAAATTGTTGACCCAACACTGGTATGCGTATTAAGGGAAAGATTAAAAAAAGTAAAAGGAACTCGGCAAACATTAACCTCGCCTGTTTACCAAAAACATCACCTCTAGCATAAATAGTATTAGAGGCACTGCCTGCCCAGTGACATATGTTCAACGGCCGCGGTATCCTGACCGTGCAAAGGTAGCATAATCACTTGTTCTTTAAATAAGGACTAGTATGAATGGCTTAACGAGGGTTTAACTGTCTCTTACTTTAAATCAGTGAAATTGACCTTCCCGTGAAGAGGCGGGAATTTTCCAATAAGACGAGAAGACCCTATGGAGCTTTAATTTAATAGTCTCACAACCCTAATAAAATCTCAGGAGTCAAAATTATTGTCTACAGACTAGAAATTTCGGTTGGGGTGACCTCGGAGTACAAATTAACCTCCGAATGATAATAATCTAGACACACATGTCCAAATTATAACTCATTAATTGACCCAAATTATTGATCAACGGAACAAGTTACCCTAGGGATAACAGCGCAATCCTACTCAAGAGTTCATATCGACAGTTAGGGTTTACGACCTCGATGTTGGATCAGGACATCCAAATGGTGTAACCGCTATTAATGGTTCGTTTGTTCAACGATTAAAGTCCTACGTGATCTGAGTTCAGACCGGAGAAATCCAGGTCGGTTTCTATCTATTACTAAATTTCTCCCAGTACGAAAGGACAAGAGAAATAAGGCCAATTAAACTCCAATGCCTTAAATCAATGGATGAAACAATCTTAATCCAGTAAAATATTTTAAATAATCTGCCCTAGAACAGGGCTTGTTAAGATGGCAGAGCCTGGCAATTGCGTAAGACTTAAAACTTTATCTCAGAGGTTCAACTCCTCTTCTTAACATTAGATGTTTATAATCAACCTCCTACTTTTAATTATTCCAATCCTAGTAGCTATAGCTTTCCTTACCTTAATCGAACGAAAAATACTAGGATATATACAACTCCGCAAAGGCCCTAATGTTGTCGGACCTTATGGCTTACTTCAACCATTTGCTGACGCAATAAAATTATTTATTAAAGAACCCATAAAACCCCTAACATCATCAATTACACTATTTATTATTGCTCCAACCCTTGCTCTAACACTAGCATTCACCATATGAATTCCCCTACCTATACCCCAACCCCTCATTAACATAAATATAGGAGTCCTATTTATCTTAGCCACATCAAGTCTAGCCGTCTATGCAATCCTATGATCTGGCTGAGCCTCTAACTCCAAATATGCCTTAATTGGAGCCCTGCGAGCCGTAGCACAAACCATCTCCTATGAAGTAACACTAGCAATTATTCTCCTCTCAGTTCTTCTAATAAATGGATCCTTCACTCTATCCACACTTATTATTACCCAACAATTCACGTGACTTCTACTTCCAACATGACCTCTAGCAATAATATGATTTATTTCAACATTAGCAGAAACCAACCGAGCTCCATTTGACTTAACAGAAGGAGAATCAGAACTTGTATCAGGATTTAATGTTGAGTATGCAGCCGGTCCTTTCGCTTTGTTTTTCATAGCTGAATATACCAATATCATCATAATAAACGCGTTAACAGTAACCCTCTTTATAGGAGCATTACTAAATCCCACTTCCCCTGAAACTTTTACATTAAGCTTTACCATAAAAACACTCATATTAACTTCCATTTTCCTATGAATCCGAGCATCCTATCCTCGATTCCGCTACGACCAACTCATGCATCTTCTATGAAAAAACTTTTTACCTCTAACATTAGCTTTATGCATATGACATATTTCTTTTCCAATTATAACTGCATGCGTACCACCTCAAATCTAGAAATATGTCTGATAAAAGAGTTACTTTGATAGAGTAAATTATAGAGGTTTAAACCCTCTTATTTCTAGAACTATAGGGATTGAACCTAATCCTAAGAATTCAAAATTCTTCGTGCTACCCTTTACACCATGTCCTAAACAGTAAGGTCAGCTAAATAAGCTATCGGGCCCATACCCCGAAAATGTTGGTTTATACCCTTCCCGTACTAATTAATCCCTTAACTTCCACCACAATCTACTTCACCCTTTTTTCCGGAACTATAATTACACTTTTCAGCTCACATTGACTTCTAGCTTGAGTAGGCCTAGAAATAAGTATGCTAGCTATTACCCCTATTTTAATCCACAAAGGAAATCCTCGATCCACAGAAGCTACATGTAAATACTTCCTTATTCAAGCAACCGCATCAATAATCTTAATAATAGGTACAATAATCAATTTTATAGACTCAGGCCAGTGGACCCTATCCAACTCATATAATCAAATTTCATCATTTATATTTACTATTGCCCTCTCAATAAAAATAGGACTCGCCCCATTTCACCTATGAATTCCAGAAATTACCCAGGGAATTCCACTTAAATCAGGCCTAATTATACTAACATGACAAAAAATTGCCCCAATCTCTATTGCACATCAAATTGCACCTTCTATAAACCCCACACTCATACTATTTATAGGGACTCTATCAATCATACTAGGAGGCTGAGGAGGACTTAACCAAACCCAACTACGAAAAATCTTAGCATACTCATCAATCGCCCATATAGGATGAATAATAGCAATTATTACTTATAATCCAACTCTAACAATATTTAACCTAATCATTTACATTATACTTACTATTAACATATTTATGCTTCTCCTTTATTACAAAAAAACTACTACCCTTTCCCTATCAAACTTATGAAATAAATTTACTCTCCTAACACCTACAATTTTAATTGTATTAATATCATTAGGAGGCTTACCTCCCCTAACAGGATTTACACCAAAATGAGTCATTCTTAAAGAACTTATTTTAAATAACAACATCATTTTCTCTACACTTATAGCAATACTAGCACTCCTAAACCTATACTTCTATACTCGACTAATCTATTCAACATCCCTAACTCTATTTCCATCATTTAACAACACCAAAATAAAATGACAATTCGAAAGTGTAAAACTTACACCTCTTTTATCAATTTTCATCATTATTTCTACCCTCTCTCTTCCACTAATACCGATACTCTCACTGCTGAACTAGGAATTTAGGTTAATTTAGACCAAGGACCTTCAAAGTCCTAAGCAAGTACCCAACACTTAATTCCTGCACTAAGGACTGCAAGATTTTACCTTACATCAACTGAATGCAAATCAATCACTTTAATTAAGCTAAGCCCTTTATTCCTAGATTGATGGGATTTAAACCCATAAAATCTTAGTTAACAGCTAAACGCCTTACTCAACTGGCTTCAATCTACTTCTCCCGCCGTAAGTAAAAAGGCGGGAGAAGCCCCGCAGAGTTGAAGCTGCTCCTTTGAATTTGCAATTCAATATGACTATTCACCTCGGGACTTGGTAAAAAGAGGGCTCAACCTCTGTCTTTAGATTTACAGTCTAATGCTTACTCAGCCATTTTACCACCTACCTATGTTCATCAACCGTTGATTCTTCTCAACTAACCATAAAGATATTGGTACACTCTACCTTTTATTTGGCGCTTGAGCCGGTATAGTAGGAACTGCGCTCAGTCTGCTAATCCGAGCTGAATTAGGCCAACCTGGGACTCTACTAGGCGATGATCAAATTTACAATGTTATTGTTACCGCCCATGCATTCGTTATAATTTTCTTTATAGTTATACCGATCATAATTGGTGGTTTTGGGAACTGACTAGTACCCCTAATAATCGGAGCCCCTGATATAGCATTTCCACGTATAAATAACATAAGCTTCTGACTTCTCCCTCCTTCCTTCCTTCTCTTGCTCGCCTCTTCTATAGTTGAAGCAGGTGCAGGAACAGGCTGAACCGTATATCCTCCACTGGCCGGAAATCTAGCCCATGCAGGGGCTTCAGTAGATCTAACTATCTTTTCCCTTCACTTAGCAGGGGTATCATCAATTCTAGGCGCAATTAATTTTATCACAACAATTATTAACATAAAACCACCTGCCATATCTCAATATCAAATCCCTCTATTCGTATGATCCGTACTAGTTACAGCGGTATTATTACTCTTATCTCTTCCAGTTCTTGCAGCAGGAATTACTATACTCCTTACAGACCGTAATCTTAATACTACATTTTTTGATCCTGCTGGAGGTGGAGATCCTATTCTATATCAACACCTGTTCTGATTTTTTGGACACCCTGAAGTCTATATCCTTATTCTACCAGGGTTTGGCATAATTTCTCATATCGTAACATACTACTCAGGTAAAAAGGAACCATTCGGTTATATAGGAATAGTCTGAGCCATAATATCTATTGGCTTCCTTGGATTTATTGTATGAGCTCATCATATGTTTACCGTTGGAATAGATGTAGATACTCGAGCTTACTTTACATCTGCAACCATAATTATTGCTATTCCTACAGGAGTAAAAGTCTTTAGCTGATTAGCAACCCTGCACGGAGGTAATATTAAATGATCACCAGCAATACTATGAGCACTTGGTTTCATTTTCTTATTTACCGTAGGAGGCTTAACAGGAATTGTCTTAGCTAACTCTTCATTAGATATTGTACTACACGACACATATTATGTTGTAGCTCACTTCCACTATGTACTATCAATGGGGGCCGTATTTGCCATTATAGGAGGATTCGTTCACTGATTTCCTCTTTTTTCTGGCTATTCACTAAATGACATATGAGCTAAAATTCACTTTACTGTAATGTTTGTCGGAGTAAACTTAACCTTCTTCCCTCAACATTTCTTGGGATTATCAGGTATACCACGTCGATACTCTGACTACCCAGATGCATATACAGCATGAAACACTGTATCCTCAATAGGCTCATTCATCTCTCTTACAGCTGTTATAATTATAATCTTTATAATTTGAGAAGCATTTGCATCAAAACGAGAAGTACTTACTGTAGAGTTAACACCAACTAATTTAGAGTGACTACACGGGTGCCCTCCACCCTATCACACATTTGAAGAACCTACTTATATTAAAGTTTAGATCAAGAAAGGAAAGAATCGAACTTCCTAAAACTAGTTTCAAGCTAGCCCCATAACCACTATGACTTTCTTCATGAGATATTAGTAAAATAATTACATAACTTTGTCAAAGTTAATTTATAGGTTAGACTCCTATATATCTCTATGGCATACCCACTCGAATTAGGATTTCAAGACGCCACATCTCCCATTATAGAGGAGCTTTTACACTTTCATGACCATACCCTTATAATTGTTTTCTTAATTAGCTCTCTAGTTCTTTATATTATTTCATTAATACTAACTACAAAATTAACTCACACAAGCACTATAGACGCCCAAGAGGTAGAAACTATTTGAACTATTCTCCCTGCTATTATTCTTATCCTAATTGCTCTTCCCTCACTACGTATTCTATATATAATAGACGAAATTAATGACCCATCCTTAACAGTAAAAACAATAGGCCACCAATGATATTGAAGCTACGAGTATACAGACTATGAAGATCTTAATTTTGATTCTTACATGATTCCAACCCCAGACTTAGCCCCAGGAAACCTACGACTTCTAGAAGTTGATAATCGAGTTGTACTTCCAATAGAACTACCTGTACGAATATTAATTTCATCTGAAGACGTACTTCACTCTTGAGCAGTTCCATCCCTTGGGTTAAAAACAGATGCAATTCCAGGCCGACTTAATCAAGCAACACTAACATCAACACGACCAGGACTATACTACGGACAATGCTCTGAAATCTGTGGATCAAATCATAGCTTTATACCAATCGTTCTTGAACTAGTTCCGCTAAAACACTTTGAAAACTGATCCTCATCAATACTATAAATTCATTATGAAGCTATAGTAGCATCAACCTTTTAAGTTGAAGATTAGGAACCAAACCTCCTCATAATGAAATGCCTCAACTAGATACATCCACATGATTTATCACAATTTTATCAATAATTCTAGCCCTTTTCTTTATATTTCAACTTAAAATCTCAAGCCACTATTATCCATCTAATCCTTCCCCTAAAGACACTAAACTAATTGAGCACAAAACTCCTTGAGAAAAAGAATGAACGAAAATCTATTTGCCTCTTTCATTACCCCTACATTAGTAGGTTTTCCTATTGTCCTTTTTATTATTATATTCCCCAACTTACTCTTCCCCTCCCCTACTCGACTAGTAAACAACCGTCTAGTATCATTTCAACAATGACTAACCCAACTTGTACTAAAACAAATAATGACTATGCATAGCCCAAAAGGACGTACCTGATCCCTAATATTAATTTCATTAATTATATTTATCGGCTCAACTAACCTTCTAGGTCTATTACCCCACTCTTTTACACCAACTACCCAGCTATCAATAAATTTAGGAATAGCTGTACCCCTATGAGCAGGGGCAGTAATTACTGGATTCCGTCACAAAACTAAGGCATCATTAGCCCATTTTCTCCCACAAGGAACCCCAATTCTACTTATTCCCATACTTATTATTATCGAAACAATTAGCCTTTTTATTCAACCTATAGCATTAGCCGTGCGACTAACAGCTAACATTACAGCCGGTCACCTTCTCATACATTTAATTGGAGGAGCAACCCTCGTACTAACATCTATTAGCCCTCCTACAGCCATTTTAACCTTTATTATTCTTGTACTACTAACAATACTTGAATTCGCAGTTGCGTTAATTCAAGCTTACGTCTTCACTCTCCTAGTAAGCCTATATTTACATGATAACACTTAATGACCCACCAAACACACGCTTATCATATAGTCAACCCCAGTCCCTGACCCTTAACAGGAGCCCTCTCCGCTTTACTTCTAACATCTGGCTTGGTAATATGATTCCACTTTAACTCCTCTTCTATCCTTCTATTAGGCCTAACAGCTAATACCCTAACAATATATCAATGATGACGAGATATTGTACGAGAAGGCACATTTCAAGGTCACCATACACCAATTGTTCAAAAAGGCTTACGATATGGTATAGTACTATTTATTATCTCAGAAGTATTCTTCTTTGCCGGATTCTTCTGAGCATTCTATCACTCTAGTCTAGCCCCAACTCCCGAACTAGGCAGCTGCTGACCTCCAATAGGAATTAATCCACTCAATCCTCTAGAAGTACCACTATTAAATACCTCTGTCCTTTTAGCTTCAGGAGTCTCAATTACTTGAGCTCACCATAGCCTAATAGAAGGAGACCGAAAACATATAGTTCAAGCATTATCAATCACAATTGCTTTAGGACTTTACTTCACTCTTCTTCAAGCCTCTGAATATCTAGAAACATCCTTTACAATTTCAGACAGCGTATATGGCTCAACATTTTTTATGGCCACAGGCTTCCATGGTCTCCATGTTATAATTGGATCTACCTTCCTTCTAGTATGTCTCATCCGTCAACTAAACTTTCACTTCACATCAAATCACCATTTTGGGTTTGAAGCAGCCGCATGATACTGACACTTCGTAGATGTCGTATGACTTTTCCTCTATGTATCTATTTATTGATGAGGCTCATATTCTCTTAGTATAAATCAGTACAATTGACTTCCAATCACTTAGTTCTGGAACCAACCCAGGAGAGAATAATAAACCTTATAATAACTCTCTTTGTAAACTCTTTCATTGCTCTACTATTAATCTCCGTAGCATTTTGATTACCTCAACTAAACGTATATGCTGAAAAAGCAAGCCCTTATGAATGCGGTTTTGATCCCATAGGATCTGCTCGCTTACCATTTTCAATAAAATTTTTTCTTGTTGCAATCACATTCCTACTATTTGACCTAGAAATTGCTCTTCTTCTCCCCCTTCCCTGAGCTTCCCAAACAAGTAATCTCAACCTTATACTAGCTATAGCCTTACTCTTAATCTTAATTCTTACCCTCGGACTAGCCTACGAGTGAATCCAAAAAGGTTTAGAATGAATTGAATATGATAATTAGTTTAAAATAAAACAAGTGATTTCGACTCACTAAATTATGGGCTACCATAATTATCAAAATGCCTATCATTATTCTTAATACTATATTAGCCTACTTTACATCTTTACTAGGAATGTTCATTTATCGATCCCATTTAATATCATCACTTTTATGCTTAGAAGGCATAATACTATCAATATTTGTTTTATGCTCTCTTCTAATTATAAATTTCCACTTCTCCTTATCATTTATGATTCCCATTATCCTATTAGTATTTGCCGCATGTGAAGCAGCTGTAGGCTTAGCCCTTCTCGTGATAGTGTCTAATACATACGGTCTAGACTATGTCCAAAACTTAAATGTTCTCCAATGCTAAAAATTATTATTCCTACAATTCTACTCGCTCCCCTTATATGATTCTCAAAACCCTCTATAATTTGAATTAATCCCTCAATCCATAGTTTAATTATTAGCCTAATTGTCCTTCTCACATTAAATCGCTCTATAAATACAGACTTAATTTTTTCATTAGTCTTCTTCACAGACCCTCTATCTTCCCCCTTATTAATCTTAACAGCATGACTTCTACCCCTCATAATTATAGCAAGCCAAAGTCACTTAACTCAAGAACCATTAATTCGAAAAAAACTATACATTCTTATATTAATCTCATTACAATTCTTTCTAATTATAACTTTCTCCGCCACCGAACTAATCATATTCTACATCCTATTTGAAGCTACTCTAATCCCTACACTTATTATTATCACTCGATGAGGAAACCAAACTGAACGATTAAATGCAGGACTATACTTTTTATTTTATACCTTAGTAGGTTCTCTACCTTTACTAATAGCATTAATTTATATCCAGAAATCCACTGGATCTTTAAACTTTATTATTTCAACATATCAATCATCTATCCTTTCCATATCTTGAACAAATCATATCCTATGACTAGCATGCATCATAGCTTTTATAGTTAAAATACCTCTATACGGTCTCCATCTTTGACTACCAAAAGCCCACGTCGAAGCCCCCATTGCCGGTTCTATAGTTTTAGCCGCCATTTTACTAAAACTTGGTGGATACGGAATGATCCGAATTTCAACTTTTCTACATCCTATCACAAGTAACATAGCCTATCCTTTCATTATATTATCCTTATGAGGTATAATTATAACAAGCTCAATTTGCTTACGACAAACAGACCTAAAATCCCTCATCGCTTACTCGTCAGTAAGTCATATAGCATTAGTAATTGTAGCAATTATAATTCAAACCCCCTGAAGCTTCATAGGAGCCACAACACTAATAGTTGCTCACGGACTAACATCCTCTATACTATTTTGTCTGGCAAACACTAACTATGAACGAATTCACAGCCGAGCTATAACATTAGCTCGAGGATTACAATCTATTCTTCCCCTTATAGCAACATGATGAATTCTAGCAACTCTAACCAATCTAGCCCTTCCACCCTCCATTAACTTAATTGGTGAATTATTTATTATTATAGCATCATTTACTTGATCAAATATTTCAATTATCTTAACTGGACTAAATATATTAGTTACAGCTCTCTACTCGCTATATATACTAATTACAACACAACAAGGAAAACTTACATATCATACACTAAATATTAACCCTTCCTTCACACGAGAAAATACACTTATATTTCTTCATCTTTTTCCACTTATCATTCTATCAACGAACCCTACCATTGTTCTAGGCCATTTATACTGTAAATATAGTTTAAACAAAACTTTAGATTGTGAATCTAACAATAGAGAATTGTAATCTCTTATTTACCAAGGAAGCATGCAAGAACTGCTAATTCATGCTACCGTGATTAAACTCACGGCTTTCTTAACTTCTATAGGATAGAAGCAATCCGTTGGTCTTAGGAACCAAAAAGTTGGTGCAACTCCAAATAGAAGTAATTAATATATTCTCTTCACTTATTCTTACATCACTTTTAACCCTATCGTTTCCTGTTTTCCTAACTTTAACTAACCACCATAAGTACATTAACTTCCCAAGCTACGTAAAAGTCTCTATTATTTGTGCACTATCATTCTGCATTGTACCAACACTAATATTTATTAACTCGAATTATGAACTCATTATCTCAAACTGACACTGAATGACCATTCAAACATTTACTCTTTCTATAAGCTTCAAGCTAGATTACTTTTCTATACTATTTATACCTGTAGCACTATTCGTCACATGATCAATCATAGAATTCTCAATATGATATATGCACTCCGACCCCTTTATTAATCGTTTCTTTAAATATCTTCTTTTATTCCTTATTACTATAATAATTCTAGTCACAGCTAATAACTTATTTCAACTATTTATTGGCTGAGAAGGAGTAGGTATTATATCTTTCTTACTAATTGGTTGATGATACGGCCGAACAGATGCTAATACAGCAGCCCTCCAAGCTATTCTATATAACCGAATTGGAGATATCGGATTTGTTTTAGCCATAGCATGATTCTTACTTAACTCAAACTCATGAGAACTACAACAACTTTTTATTATGGATGTCCCTCTATTCCCTCTACTAGGACTACTTCTGGCCGCCACAGGAAAATCTGCCCAATTTGGTCTTCATCCTTGACTTCCTTCCGCCATAGAAGGTCCAACCCCCGTTTCAGCTTTACTCCACTCCAGCACAATAGTAGTAGCAGGAGTCTTCCTCCTTATTCGCTTCTACCCATTAATAGAACATAACAAAACTATCCAAACACTTACCCTTTGTCTAGGAGCTATTACCACCCTATTCACCGCTATCTGTGCCCTAACCCAAAATGATATTAAAAAAATTATCGCATTCTCTACTTCAAGTCAATTAGGACTAATAATAGTAACTATTGGAATTAATCAGCCCCATTTAGCATTCCTTCACATTTGCACACATGCATTCTTCAAAGCTATATTATTCATATGCTCAGGATCAATTATTCACAACCTAAACGACGAACAAGACATTCGAAAAATAGGAGGCTTATTTAAAGCCCTTCCATTCACTTCATCTTCACTTATTATTGGCAGCCTAGCATTAACAGGAACTCCCTTTCTAACGGGATTTTACTCTAAAGACCTAATTATCGAATCTGCCAACACGTCGAATACCAACGCCTGAGCCCTAATCATTACTCTTCTCGCTACTTCCCTAACCGCTGTCTACAGCACACGAATTATCTTTTATGTTCTAATAGGACAACCTCGATTTTCCACACTAACTTCAATTAATGAAAATGACCCTCAACTGCTTAATTCAATTAAACGCCTTCTTATTGGCAGTATTATTGCAGGATTTATTCTCTCATATAACATTCCACCCATAAATATTCCAGTGCTAACCATACCTATTTACCTAAAACTTACAGCATTACTAGTAACCATCTTAGGGTTTGTTATTGCTATAGAACTAAACTCAATAACTCTTTATCTCCAAACCAAAATATACTCAAATATATCAAAATTCTCAACCTTATTAGGCTATTTTCCCACCATTATTCACCGACTCAGCCCCCATCTCAATCTTATTATAAGCCAAAAACTATCATCAACCCTCCTAGACCTAATTTGACTAGAAAAAACTATCCCTAAATTTACTGCCAACCTTCATTCAATAGCCTCTACCATATCCTCTAACCAAAAAGGCCTCATCAAACTATATTTCTTATCATTTTTAATTTCAACATTCCTAGCAATTATCCCCATATTCTATTTCCACGTGTAATCTCAATCACAATAAAAATACTAACAAACAATGATCAACCAGCTACAACCATTAATCAACTTCCATAACTGTATATAGCCGCCACCCCCATTGAATCTTCACGAATTAACCCCAACCCATCCCCCTCAAATACTATTCAACTCTCTAAATCCTTAAACTCACCTACAATCTCTACCTCACCATACAAAATTATAAGCATAACAATTAAGAATTCCACTAAAAACCCCAACAACAAAACTCCTCAAATAATCACATTTGACCCTCACGTTTCTGGATATTCCTCCGTTGCCATGGCCGTAGTGTAACCAAACACCACCAACATTCCCCCTAGATAAATTAAAAATACTATTAAACCTAAAAAAGACCCCCCAAAATATAACACAATCCCACATCCAATTCCCCCACTAACAATCAACCCTAATCCTCCATAAATAGGAGAAGGCTTTGAAGAAAATCCCACGAAACCTAAAACAAAAAATATACTCAATAAGCACGTAATATATGTCATTATTTTTACATGGAATCTAACCATGACCAATGACATGAAAAATCATCGTTGTTATTCAACTATAAAAACACTAATGACAAACATCCGCAAAACCCACCCTCTAATTAAAATTATTAATCATTCCTTTATTGATTTACCTGCACCCTCTAATATTTCAACATGATGAAACTTCGGATCTCTACTAGGATTTTGCTTAGTTATCCAAATTCTCACCGGATTATTCCTGGCAATACATTACACATCTGATACCATAACAGCCTTCTCATCAGTTACCCACATCTGTCGAGACGTAAACTACGGCTGACTTATCCGCTATATACATGCTAACGGTGCATCAATATTTTTCATCTGCCTCTTTCTTCACGTGGGCCGAGGAATGTACTACGGCTCATATACCTACTTTGAAACATGGAATATCGGAGTTATTCTCCTGTTTGTAGTAATAGCCACAGCTTTTATAGGCTATGTTCTCCCCTGAGGCCAAATATCATTTTGAGGGGCAACCGTAATCACTAATCTCTTATCTGCTATTCCATATATTGGCACAACCTTAGTTGAATGGATCTGAGGTGGATTCTCAGTGGACAAAGCCACCCTAACACGATTCTTTGCATTCCACTTCATCCTTCCTTTTATCATTGCAGCTCTAGTCATAATTCATCTCCTCTTTCTTCACGAAACCGGATCAAACAATCCCTCAGGCCTTATTTCTGACTCAGACAAAATCCCCTTTCACCCGTACTATACCATCAAGGATATCCTTGGAGTTCTTCTCCTTATTCTAATCCTAATAATCCTAGTGTTATTTTCACCTGACTTTCTAGGAGATCCCGATAATTATACACCTGCAAATCCTCTAAGTACACCACCCCATATTAAACCAGAATGATACTTCCTATTTGCCTACGCTATCCTACGATCTATCCCCAACAAACTAGGAGGAGTTTTAGCCCTAATCTTCTCAATTCTTATTTTAATACTCTTCCCGCTACTCCACTTATCTAAACAACGTAGCATAATGTTCCGACCTTTAAGTCAATGTATATTTTGAATTCTAGTAGCAGACCTAATCACACTAACCTGAATCGGAGGACAACCTGTTGAATATCCATATGTTATCATTGGCCAATTTGCATCAATTCTATATTTCACTATCATTCTCTTAATCTTACCAATCATTAGTCTAATTGAAAACAAACTTCTTAAATGAAGAGCCCTAATAGTATATAAATTACCTTGGTCTTGTAAACCAAAAATGAAGTTACAAACTTCTTAGAGCAATATATCAGGGAAGAAAAATACACTTTCCACCTTCAACTCCCAAAGCTGACATTTCTTACTTAAACTATTCCCTGCACTCGACCAATCACCCGAATTTTAACTTCTATGTCACTATTAACTTTCATTCAATGGTCCACTCCCCATGTAATTCGTGCATATAATGCTTTTCCCCATTAAGACATTACTAATCCATGTACATAGGACATTATATGTTTAATCAACATTAATAGTACTCTCACCATGCATATCAAGCACGTTCATAATACTAACATAGTACATAATACAATACCTTACAACCTCACATTTAATGCTCGTCAATACGACCGTGATTCCCCATAACACCTGCTGAAAGTACATGGCACATTCTTATCACTGGCGGTACATACCACATTACGTCATAAACCTTTCTCGCTCCAAATGACTATCCCCTACCAATTTTGGTCTCATAATCTACCACCCTCCGTGAAACCATCTACTCGCCCACTCCGTGTCCCTCTTCTTGCTCTGATCCCATTTAACTTGGGGGTAGCTAAGTATGTACTTTATCTGGCATCTGGTTCCTACCTCAGGGCCATAAACTGCATAATCGCCCACTCGTTCCCCTTAAATAAGACATCACGATGGATTAGTTCCATTCTAGCCCGTGACCCAACATAACTGCACTGTCATGCCTTTAGTGGTTTTATCTTTTGGGGGATGCAGGGACTCACCATTGGCCGTCAGAGGCCTCGTTCCATTCAACTCAATTGTAGCTGGACTTATTAGTCAATATTCTCGCTTTGCATATTTACTATCTGCCATAGTCGGGCTTAATGCTCGATAGACAAAAAAAGAGTTAAAACAGAAATTCCATAGTAGATCCAAATATAAAATTAAACGTTTACCCAATACCCTTTTCTCTGAATCTAAATTAGTTCTTCTTATCTGCTTTAAATTTTATTAACTTCTTTCTCAGTAGATTGAATTCATAAATAAATTTTAATTAAACCAACTAATATAATCATATTAATAATACTCAGATACAACTCTATTTACTAAATCCTTATATAAGCACACCTTCCCAAGATTTATAT